CTATTCTTGTATGAATAGAGGAGGGTTTTCCTCTTTTCTTAGAGAGTTCGAATAGAACAAGTAGTCAGATGTAAGATAATTTCTAGAAATTTCCATCTCATCTCAAGGTTTAGAATAGATCGGTGTTGGTATATTCCTTTTCTTAATTGGTATATTCCTTTTCTTAATTGGTATATTCCTTTTCTTAATATCCAGGCTGAGGAGTTTCTATTGATTGAATAGTGAAAGTGAATACAGAAAGAGAATACTACCCCCCCCCCCCCCCCTTTTGTGATGTGGTTTGCTAGGTTTCGGGAAGGTATACAAAGACAAAAGCCTAGTTGACGTTTTTGACAATGTTTACAATGAAACTTACCAAATATAGTTGTTTTTAAAACTTTAGCTTGTACACAAAGAAAGCAGGTCATTCCTATACTAGAGGGAGAGTATCACTAACTTTCTGATTGTGGACAGAAAAGGAGGAAAATTAATATGGAATTCAACTCCGAAGATTCATGAAGCAAATAAGTTTGTTTAGCCACACGATTGGATAAATATCCATTGAGCCCATTAAAATGAATTGAAATGTGTTTTTGCTTTCATTTTTATGTTCGGCTTTAAAAGATACTCGTGACCGGGCTTATAGAAAGAATTTAGGAATACTTTTTTTGATGAAAAAACTGGTCGGTTACAAGCAACAAACTAGAATGGGTAAATTAAAATTATACAATTTTTTTTTATTTTACTTTTTTAGGGCTCTAGGGCTATACGGACTCGAACCGTAGACTTTCTCGGTAAAACATATCAAACTTTTTATTATCAAAATGATCTGAACTGTTTCAAAGACCCAACATGCAATTTTTTGTGCATTGGGCTCTTTCATTAACTGATATTTCTATCAGTTAGTCCGCCATATTTTTTTTTGATAGAAAAATAGGAGATGGCTCCATGTGCTCTGAGTCATTATTTTAATTCTGATCCAGGAACACTACCAAAGTGTTTCAAAGGGGGTATCTTGACGTAGGTCTGCCTCTGGCCTAGATTAACCTAAGTTAGATGAAGTCTCTATCGCTCTGCTTAAAAATGAAATATGAAACTTCATACACCTTAAAGTTCATAGGGCGAAAAGATCTTTTTTTGAGGTCCTTGTACTCATTATGCCTAGCATTGAATAGACATTTACCTTATCAATATCTCAAATCAACGATGGGGCCTGTTTGGCACCTAAAAGGGACAAGACTGAACCCCTTGTCAGGCTATTGTTCTCTTGTTCCCTCAAAGTTATGGAGTAAGACATCGATTTCTCAATAAGATAAATTCTTTTGATTGCATGATGGACCCCCCTGAAAAACATTGGCGCGCGTGTAAACGAGGTGCTCTACCTAACTGAGCTATAGCCCTTAGTGCTTGTAATACCTATTTTATTATGTAGATAATTTCTTGTCAAGATGAATATTCCACGATCCAAGATTATAGTTCTTTGATCTGTTTGCGCGTTATTGATTATAAGTAATATTCTATTTATAATCCATCGATGGGATGGGTCCCATTTGGTTTTCTTTGTGATGATAAACGGCCTACTTAACTCAGTGGTTAGAGTATTGCTTTCATACGGCGGGAGTCATTGGTTCAAATCCAATAGTAGGTAGAACTTATTAGATCCCACCGACTCCGGTCTCTAATAAGTTTTTATATCCATTTGCTTTTATTGATATTTATTTTGTATCTTTTCTATTTCTTTTTTTTTGTTGGATCAAAATAGAATTACGCCTGATTTAATTCTGTCGAGTGAATACAATCAAATCAAATAAAAAAATAGACCAAACCTCTTTTGATTATTCGGACACACCAACTAGTTCCGAAATCTCATTGATCGTCTCGACTCGTGTCCTAGCTCGTCGGAGAGCTAGATTTGCCTCAATTTTTTGTCTCTTTCCTTCAGCTTTTCTTAAATTAGCTTCTGCTATTTCAAGAGTTTGCCGGGCTTCTTGTGAATCGATGTCACTACCTTTCTCCGCATCATTTACTAAAACAGTGATCTCATTATTACCTATTCTAGCAAAACCTCCCATCAAAGCCATCGTTAACCATTGGCCGTCAAGACGTATTTTCAAAATACCTATATCGACGGCTGTAGCAACAGAGGCGTGATTTGGTAATACGCCAATTTGACCACTATTAGTAGATAAAATGATTTCGTTCACTTTTGAATTCCAAACGGTTCGATTAGGGGTCAGTACACAAAGATTTAAGGTCATTTATTCGAATTGCTCTCCATTTCTAAGTTCATAGCCTTCGCGGTAGCTTCATCGATGTTACCTACCAAATAAAAGGCCTGTTCAGGAAGACTGTCTAATTCTCCGGAAAGGATCAACCGAAACCCTCTAATTGTTTCTGCTAAACCAACATATTTTCCTGGAGAACCAGTAAAAACTTCTGCTACGAAAAAGGGTTGTGATAAGAAACGCTCAATTTTTCGCGCTCTTGCTACGGTTAAGCGATCCTCTTCGGATAATTCGTC